GCTAGCGTAGCTTAATTAAAGCATAACACTGAAGATGTTAAGATGAGCCCTAGAAAGCTCCGCAAGCACAAAGGCTTGGTCCTGACTTTACTATCAACTCTAGCTAAACTTACACATGCAAGTATCCGCACCCCCGTGAGAATGCCCTACAGTTCCCCGCTCGGGAACAAGGAGCCGGTATCAGGCACACCACTACTAGCCCACGACACCTTGCTTAGCCACACCCCCAAGGGAACTCAGCAGTGATAAACATTAAGCCATAAGTGAAAACTTGACTTAGTTAAAGCTAAGAGGGCCGGTAAAACTCGTGCCAGCCACCGCGGTTATACGAGAGGCCCAAGTTGATAATTGCCGGCGTAAAGCGTGGTTAAGATTTTTATTAAAATAAAGCCGAACCCCTTCAGAGCTGTTATACGCACCCGAAGATAAGAAGTTCAACCACGAAAGTGGCTTTACAGCCCCGAACCCACGAAAGCTAAGATACAAACTGGGATTAGATACCCCACTATGCCTAGCCGTAAACATTGGTAGTATGTTACACCCACTACCCGCCCGGGTACTACGAGCATCAGCTTGAAACCCAAAGGACTTGGCGGTGCTTTAGACCCACCTAGAGGAGCCTGTTCTAGAACCGATAACCCCCGTTCAACCTCACCTTCCCTTGTCTTCCCCGCCTATATACCGCCGTCGTCAGCTTACCCTGTGAAGGTTAAATAGTAAGCAAAATTGGTACAACCTAAAACGTCAGGTCGAGGTGTAGCGTATGGGGAGGGAAGAAATGGGCTACATTTCCTGCCACAGGAAATACGAATGGTGTGCTGAAACGCACATCTGAAGGAGGATTTAGCAGTAAGCAGGAAATAGAGCGTTCCGCTGAAATTGGCCCTGAAGCGCGCACACACCGCCCGTCACTCTCCCCAAGCCCACAAACTTCAGTAACTAAAACCTTACAATCGCGAAGGGGAGGCAAGTCGTAACATGGTAAGTGTACCGGAAGGTGCACTTGGAAAAATCAGAGCGTAGCTAAGACAGAAAAGCATCTCCCTTACACTGAGAAGTCCTCCGTGCAAATCGGAGCGCCCTGACGCCCAACAGCTAGCCCCCATAACCAGAATCAACAAACCAACATTAATACCCATTAATACACTATTAGTGTATTAAACAAACCATTTTTCCCCCTAAGTATGTGCGACAGAAAAGGGACTGTGGAGCGATAGAGAAAGTACCGCAAGGGAAAGCTGAAAGAGAAGTGAAACAACCCAGTGAAGCCTAAAAAAGCAGAGATTTAACCTCGTACCTTTTGCATCATGATTTAGCCAGTGTAACCCAAGCAAAGCGTACTTTAGTTTGATAACCCGAAACTAAGTGAGCTACTCCAAGACAGCCTATTAATAGGGCAAACCCGTCTCTGTGGCAAAAGAGTGGGGAGAGCTTTGAGTAGAGGTGACAGACCTACCGAACTTAGTTATAGCTGGTTGCCTGGGAATTGGATAGAAGTTCAGCCTCCCGAATTCTTCACTCATCTCAGTCTTACCCCTCCTGATACCTTAAGAAGTCGAGAGAGTTAGTCAAAGGGGGTACAGCCCCTTTGAACCAAGATACAACTTTTCCAGGAGGGTAAAGATCATAATTATAGAAGGTAAGATATTTTGGTGGGCCTAAAAGCAGCCATCCCTACAGAAAGCGTTAAAGCTCAGATATACTTCTACCCCCTTTATACGGATCATCAAATCTCACCCCCCTAACTTTACCAGGCCGTCCCATGCAAGCATGGGAGCGACCCTGCTAATATGAGTAATAAGAGAGCCCAAGACTCTCTCCTTGCACGTGTGTAACTCGGAACGGACACCCCTCCGAATCTTAACGGCCCCAATCCCAGAGGGCACTGAATAACAGACCAAAAAACCAGAAGAACATTCAACATACCAACCGTTAACCCCACACAGGCGTGCCCCCAAGGAAAGACTAATAGAAAGAGAAGGAACTCGGCAAACACATCAAGCCTCGCCTGTTTACCAAAAACATCGCCTCTTGTAAAACTTAAAAATAAGAGGTCCCGCCTGCCCTGTGACTATAAGTTTAACGGCCGCGGTATTTTGACCGTGCGAAGGTAGCGCAATCACTTGTCTTTTAAATGGAGACCTGTATGAATGGCATAACGAGGGCTTAACTGTCTCCTTTTTCAAGTCAATGAAATTGATCTCCCCGTGCAGAAGCGGGGATAACAACATAAGACGAGAAGACCCTATGAAGCTTTAGATACAAGACAGATCATGTTAAACCCTCCTTAATAATGGATCAAACCAAATGAATCCTGTCCTAATGTCTTTGGTTGGGGCGACCGCGGGGAAACAAAAAACCCCCACGTGGAATGGGAGCTCCCCCTCCTACAACTAAGAGCTGCCGCTCTAGTTAACAGAATTTCTGACCAATAAGATCCGGCAATGCCGATCAACGAACCGAGTTACTCTAGGGATAACAGCGCAATCCCCTTTTAGAGCCCATATCGACAAGGGGGTTTACGACCTCGATGTTGGATCAGGACATCCTAATGGTGCAGCCGCTATTAAGGGTTCGTTTGTTCAACGATTAAAGTCCTACGTGATCTGAGTTCAGACCGGAGTAATCCAGGTCAGTTTCTATCTATGACATGATCTTTTCTAGTACGAAAGGACCGAGAAGATAAGGCCCCTGCCCTTGGCACGCCTTACCCCCACCTAATGAAGACAACTAAAGTAGGCAAGAGGGCATGCCCCCCCGCCGAAGAGCACGGCGTGTTAAGGTGGCAGAGCCCGGCAATTGCAAAAGGCCTAAGCCCTTTCCACAGAGGTTCAAGTCCTCTCCTTAACTATGATTTCAGTACTTATTACCCATGTTATTAACCCCCTAGCCTTCATCGTGCCCGTTTTATTAGCTGTTGCCTTTCTTACCCTCCTCGAACGAAAAGTTCTTGGGTATATGCAACTACGAAAGGGCCCAAATATTGTTGGACCTTACGGTCTTTTACAGCCCATCGCTGACGGTGTAAAGCTATTTATTAAAGAGCCAGTACGCCCCTCAACAGCCTCCCCTGTACTTTTTCTTCTTACCCCTATCCTTGCACTAACACTCGCTTTAACCCTGTGGGCCCCGATACCCATGCCTTACCCTGTCGTAGACCTTAATCTAGGAATTTTGTTTCTTCTGGCCCTATCCAGCCTCGCCGTCTACTCCATCTTAGGCTCAGGCTGGGCTTCCAATTCAAAATATGCCCTTATCGGCGCCCTCCGGGCTGTTGCTCAAACGATTTCCTATGAAGTTAGTTTGGGACTAATTCTCTTAAACATCATCATTTTTACAGGAGGCTTTACCCTGCAAACCTTCAACGTAGCCCAAGAAAGCATCTGATTAATTGCCCCTGCCTGACCCCTTGCCGCAATATGATACATTTCCACCCTTGCAGAGACCAACCGTGCCCCCTTTGACCTCACAGAGGGGGAGTCAGAGCTAGTCTCGGGCTTCAACGTTGAGTACGCCGGGGGCCCCTTTGCTTTATTTTTCCTGGCAGAGTACGCGAATATTCTACTGATGAATACCCTGTCCGCCACACTTTTTTTAGGGGCCTCCCATATCCCCACCTTGCCCGAACTCACTGCTCTAAACCTAATAACTAAGGCCGCCCTCCTTTCTGTTGTGTTCCTCTGAGTCCGGGCCTCATACCCTCGATTCCGGTATGACCAGCTCATACACCTAATTTGAAAAAACTTTCTTCCCTTAACTTTGGCTTTAGTTATTTGACACCTTGCCCTCCCCATTGCATTTGCTGGCCTGCCCCCGCAACTGTAGGCCCGGAGTTGTGCCTGAAGTAAAGGGCCACTTTGATAGAGTGAACCATGAGGGTTAAAGTCCCTCCAGCTCCTTAGAAAGAAGGGACTCGAACCCTACCTAAAGAGATCAAAACTCTTAGTGCTTCCACTACACCACTTCCTAGTAAAGTCAGCTAATTAAGCTTTTGGGCCCATACCCCAAACATGTTGGTTAAACTCCTTCCTTTACTAATGAACCCGTACATCTTAGCCGCCCTACTTTTTGGTTTAGGCCTAGGCACCACAATTACATTTGCGAGCTCTCACTGGCTCCTCGCCTGAATAGGCCTTGAAATAAATACTCTGGCCATTATCCCCCTTATAGCGCAGCACCACCACCCCCGAGCCGTGGAAGCAACAACTAAATACTTTCTTACTCAGGCAACTGCGGCCGCTATACTTCTATTTGCTAGCACCACCAACGCGTGATTAACGGGACAATGGGACATTCAACAAATATCTCACCCCCTCCCAATCACCCTAATTACTCTTGCCTTAGCGCTAAAAATTGGGCTCGCACCTGTACACTCATGACTACCTGAAGTTCTTCAAGGACTAGATCTTACGACCGGGCTCCTCCTCTCCACCTGACAAAAGCTTGCCCCTTTTGCCCTCCTGCTCCAAATTCAACCTGCCAACTCAACAATTCTCATTGCCTTAGGCCTAGCCTCTACTCTTGTCGGGGGGTGAGGCGGGTTAAACCAAACCCAGCTTCGTAAGATCCTTGCTTACTCGTCCATCGCCCATCTTGGCTGGATGATCCTCGTACTACAGTTTTCACCCTCCCTGACACTTCTTACCCTGCTGACATATTTTGTAATAACAATCTCCACATTTCTTGTATTTAAGTTGACTAAGTCAACTAACATTAACATGCTCGCAACATCCTGGGCCAAAGCACCCGCTTTAACAGCCCTCGCCCCCCTAGTGCTTCTATCATTAGGGGGACTCCCCCCTTTAGCCGGCTTCATACCCAAATGACTGATTCTACAAGAACTTGCCAAGCAGGACCTAGCCCCAACAGCAACCTTGGCCGCAATAACAGCCCTCCTAAGCCTTTACTTCTACCTGCGAATCTCCTATGCAATAACCCTGACCATATCCCCCAACACCCTGACGGGCACTACCCCCTGACGACTACAACACTTCCAACTCACACTTCCACTAGCGACAACAACTTCGGCCACCCTCCTCCTATTGCCACTAACCCCCGCAGTAGTAGCACTTCTGACCCTTTAAGAGACTTAGGCTAACAGAAGACCAAGGGCCTTCAAAGCCCTAAGCGAGAGTGAAAATCTCTCAGTCCCTGATAAGACTTGCGGGATATTACCCCACATCTCCTGCATGCAAAACAGACACTTTAATTAAGCTAAAGCCTTTCTAGATAGGTAGGCCTCGATCCTACAAATTCTTAGTTAACAGCTAAGCGCTCAAGCCAGCGAGCATCCATCTACCCTTTCCCCCGCCTGTCGGGGACAAAAGGCGGGGGAAAGCCCCGGCAAACGCTAGCCTGCTCCTTAAGATTTGCAATCTAATATGACAAACACCTCGGGGCTTGGTAAGAAGAGGACTCAAACCTCTGTCGATGGGGCTACAATCCACCGCTTGAACACTCAGCCATCCTACCTGTGGCCACCACACGTTGATTCTTCTCGACTAATCACAAAGACATCGGCACCCTTTATCTAGTATTTGGTGCTTGAGCCGGAATAGTGGGCACCGCCCTAAGCTTACTCATCCGAGCAGAGCTAAGCCAACCCGGCGCACTCCTCGGAGACGACCAGATTTATAACGTCATTGTTACAGCACATGCCTTTGTAATAATTTTCTTTATAGTGATACCAATTATGATCGGGGGCTTTGGAAACTGATTAATTCCCCTAATAATCGGAGCCCCCGACATGGCATTTCCTCGAATAAATAACATGAGCTTCTGACTTCTGCCCCCTTCCTTCCTTTTACTCCTTGCCTCCTCCGGAGTAGAAGCAGGAGCTGGGACCGGATGAACCGTCTACCCACCTCTGGCCGGGAACTTAGCACACGCCGGAGCATCCGTTGATCTTACCATCTTCTCCCTACATCTTGCAGGGATCTCTTCAATTCTAGGGGCTATTAATTTTATTACGACTATTATTAACATAAAACCCCCTGCCATCTCTCAGTACCAAACACCCCTATTCGTATGAGCGGTCCTAATTACTGCTGTGTTACTTCTTCTTTCGCTCCCCGTGCTCGCCGCAGGAATTACGATACTGCTAACAGACCGCAATTTAAACACCACTTTCTTCGACCCGGCAGGAGGGGGCGACCCCATTCTCTACCAACACTTATTCTGGTTCTTCGGCCACCCCGAGGTTTACATTCTTATTCTACCGGGCTTTGGGATAATCTCCCATATTGTTGCCTACTACGCCGGCAAAAAAGAGCCTTTTGGCTACATGGGAATAGTCTGAGCTATGATGGCTATTGGCCTACTGGGCTTTATTGTTTGAGCTCATCATATGTTTACAGTCGGGATAGATGTGGATACCCGAGCCTACTTTACATCCGCAACTATAATTATTGCCATCCCCACCGGAGTGAAAGTATTTAGCTGACTCGCCACTCTTCACGGGGGCTCTATTAAGTGAGAAACCCCTCTCCTATGGGCACTGGGGTTTATTTTCCTGTTTACAGTAGGCGGTCTCACGGGGATCGTCCTAGCCAACTCCTCACTAGACATCGTCCTACACGACACGTACTACGTAGTAGCCCACTTCCACTATGTTCTTTCTATGGGAGCTGTCTTTGCCATCGTTGCCGCCTTTGTTCACTGATTCCCCCTATTTTCAGGCTATACCCTCCACAGCACCTGAACTAAAATCCATTTTGGTATTATGTTTGCAGGAGTAAACCTAACATTCTTTCCTCAACACTTCCTAGGGCTGGCCGGAATACCTCGACGGTACTCGGACTACCCCGACGCCTATACTCTGTGAAACACAGTCTCATCCATTGGGTCCCTTATTTCTTTAGTAGCAGTCATTATGTTCTTGTTTATCATTTGAGAAGCTTTTGCCTCCAAACGTGAGGTACTAGCAGTCGAATTAACTGCAACCAACGTCGAATGACTGCACGGCTGCCCTCCCCCATACCACACATTCGAAGAGCCCGCATTTGTTCAAGTTCAATCCAATTAACGAGAAAGGGAGGAGTCGAACCCCCATGGGCTGGTTTCAAGCCAGCCACATAACCGCTCTGTCACTTTCTTCATAAGATACTAGTAAAATAGCATTACACTGCCTTGTCAAGGCAGAATTGTGGGTTAAACCCCCGCGTATCTTGATTAATTTATGGCCCATCCCTCACAGCTAGGTTTTCAAGATGCAGCTTCACCTGTTATAGAAGAACTTCTTCATTTTCACGACCACGCCCTTATAATTGTGTTTCTTATCAGCACCTTAGTACTTTACATTATTGTGGCTATAGTTTCCACTAAACTGACTAATAAATATATTTTAGACTCACAAGAGATCGAGATTATTTGAACTGTTTTACCTGCTATCATTCTTATTTTAATTGCTCTTCCCTCGCTACGCATCCTTTACCTTATAGACGAGATCAACGACCCCCATTTAACAATTAAAGCAATGGGACACCAGTGATACTGAAGCTACGAATACACAGACTATGAAGATCTTGGGTTTGACTCGTACATGATCCCCACGCAAGACCTCGCCCCTGGGCAATTTCGTCTTTTAGAAGCAGACCATCGAATAGTAATTCCAGTTGAATCCCCCATCCGAGTCCTTGTATCCGCTGAAGACGTTCTACACTCATGAGCAGTCCCCGCCTTAGGAGTAAAAATAGACGCAGTTCCGGGCCGCCTAAATCAAACAGCCTTTATTGCATCCCGCCCAGGAGTCTTTTACGGACAGTGCTCTGAAATCTGTGGTGCCAACCATAGCTTTATACCTATCGTAGTAGAGGCAGTCCCTCTAGAACACTTTGAAAACTGATCCTCACTAATACTTGAAGACGCCTCGCTAAGAAGCTAAACCGGGACTAGCGTTAGCCTTTTAAGCTAAAGACTGGTGGCTCCCAACCACCCCTAGCGACATGCCCCAACTCAACCCCGCGCCCTGATTCGCCATTCTAGTTTTTACTTGACTGATTTTCTTAATTATTGTCCCAACAAAAATCTTATCCCACACCTACCCTAACGAGCCTACCTCACAAAGCACTGAGAAGCCTAAAACAGAGCCCTGAAACTGACCATGACACTAAGCTTCTTTGATCAATTTATGAGCCCTACATTTATAGGTGTCCCTCTTATGGCCCTTGCCCTTTCTCTCCCGTGAATCCTTTACCCTGCCCCCTCCACGCGATGACTAAACAACCGTCTTATTTCCCTCCAAGGTTGGTTTATTAACCGTTTTACGCAGCAACTTCTTCTCCCATTAAACACAGGGGGCCACAAGTGAGCAGCCCTCTTAGCCTCCCTAATAATTTTTCTGATCACACTTAATATACTGGGTCTTCTACCTTACACCTTTACCCCTACCACGCAGCTGTCCCTTAATTTAGGTCTAGCTGTGCCCCTATGACTAGCAACAGTAATTATTGGCATGCGAAATCAGCCAACTCACGCCTTAGGGCATCTTCTACCAGAAGGCACCCCCGGACCCCTTATCCCTATCCTTATCGTCATCGAAACAATTAGTCTATTTATTCGTCCTCTCGCCCTGGGGGTCCGGCTCACAGCAAACCTCACCGCCGGCCACCTTTTAATCCAACTTATTGCCACGGCTGCATTTGTTCTGCTACCTCTTATGCCCGCAGTAGCGATCCTAACTTCGACAGTTCTTGTCCTCCTGACCCTGCTAGAAGTAGCTGTGGCTATAATTCAAGCCTACGTATTTGTGCTCCTCTTAACCCTCTACCTACAAGAAAACGTCTAATGGCCCACCAAGCACATGCATACCACATAGTTGACCCCAGCCCCTGACCGCTCACAGGCGCAGTAGCCGCCCTACTGATGACATCCGGCCTTGCAATCTGATTCCATTTTCACTCAACGACCCTCATAGGACTCGGCATGGCCCTCCTTCTCTTAACAATATACCAATGATGACGAGACATCATCCGTGAAGGCACATTCCAAGGCCACCATACACCCCCTGTGCAAAAAGGGCTCCGATATGGTATAATTCTTTTTATCACCTCAGAAGTCTTCTTCTTCCTTGGATTCTTTTGAGCATTTTATCACTCAAGTCTGGCCCCCACTCCTGAATTAGGAGGCTGCTGACCTCCCACGGGGATCACCCCCCTAGACCCCTTTGAAGTACCACTACTAAACACTGCCGTCCTGCTTGCCTCCGGAGTGACCGTCACATGAGCCCACCACAGCATTATAGAGGGTGAGCGTAAACAGACTATTCAGTCCCTTACCCTAACAATCCTCCTTGGGTTCTACTTCACATTCCTGCAAGCCATGGAGTATTACGAGGCCCCCTTCACTATCGCAGACGGTGTATACGGCGCAACATTTTTCGTAGCCACTGGGTTTCACGGCCTCCACGTCATCATTGGCTCTACATTCCTCGCCATTTGCTTACTTCGCCAGATTCAATACCACTTCACGTCGGAACACCATTTTGGATTTGAAGCAGCCGCCTGATACTGACACTTCGTAGACGTCGTCTGACTTTTCCTGTACATCTCCATCTACTGATGAGGATCTTAGTCTTTCTAGTATCAAGCAAGTATAAGTGACTTCCAATCACCCGGTCTTGGTTAAAGTCCAAGGAAAGATAATGAATTTAATTACAACTATTATTATTATTACTACTATTCTGCCCGTCATCCTCGCCCTTGTTTCTTTTTGGCTTCCTCAGATAACGCCCGACCACGAAAAGCTATCTCCCTACGAATGCGGATTTGACCCTCTCGGCTCAGCCCGCCTCCCCTTCTCCCTTCGCTTTTTTCTTGTTGCCATCCTCTTTCTTCTTTTTGACCTAGAGATTGCGCTCCTTTTACCCCTCCCCTGAGGAGATCAACTTACGACCCCCCTACTAACATTTCTATGGGCCTCAGCCGTTTTGGCCCTATTAACCCTTGGCTTAATCTACGAGTGACTCCAAGGTGGCCTAGAATGAGCTGAATAGGTAATTAGTCTAAGAAAAACATTTGATTTCGGCTCAAAAACTTGTGGTTAAAGTCCATAATTACCTAATGACCCCCGTTCACTTTGCTTTTTCATCAGCCTTCATCCTAGGGCTAACCGGCCTAGCATTCCATCGCACCCACCTTCTCTCCGCCCTTCTATGCTTAGAGGGAATAATGCTTTCTCTATTCATTGCCCTCTCTCTATGAACCCTCCAGTTAGACTCCACAAACTTCTCAGGCGCCCCTATACTCCTACTTGCCTTTTCAGCCTGTGAAGCAAGTGCAGGGCTTGCCCTCCTGGTGGCCACCGCTCGAACTCATGGGACCGACCGACTCCAAAACCTCAACCTCTTACAATGCTAAAAATCCTTATTCCAACACTTATGCTTATCCCAACTGCTTGGGCAGCCCCCTCCAAATGACTTTGGCCCACAACCCTCGCCCACAGCCTCATCGTTGCACTCGCAAGTCTAACTTGACTAAAAAACGCATCAGAGACGGGCTGATCGAGTTTGAGTCCTTATATAGCCACAGACCCCTTGTCCACCCCCTTACTTGTTCTTACCTGCTGACTCTTACCACTAATGATTTTAGCGAGCCAGAATCATACAGCTTCAGAGCCCGTGAATCGCCAGCGAATGTATATTACACTACTGACATCCCTACAGTTTTTCCTTATCCTAGCCTTCAGCGCCACAGAGGTCATTATGTTTTATGTTATATTTGAGGCTACTCTTATCCCCACACTTATTATCATTACCCGCTGGGGTAATCAAACAGAACGACTTAACGCAGGGGTCTACTTCTTATTTTATACCCTTGCAGGGTCACTCCCATTGCTAGTGGCACTTCTCCTTCTACAAAACAACATCGGCACCCTCTCGTTAATTACCCTTCAATTCTCAGACCCACTTCTACTTACCTCTTTCGCGGATAAACTATGATGAGCAGGGTGTCTCCTAGCATTCTTAGTAAAAATGCCCCTCTATGGCGTACACCTCTGGCTACCCAAAGCCCACGTAGAGGCCCCAGTCGCAGGCTCAATAATTCTTGCGGCCGTCCTTTTAAAACTAGGCGGGTACGGAATAATACGAATTCTGGTCATACTCGAGCCCCTCACAAAAGAGCTAAGCTACCCCTTCATTATCTTTGCACTATGGGGGGTAGTTATGACGGGGTCGATTTGCTTACGTCAAACTGACCTAAAATCCCTTATCGCCTACTCCTCAGTTAGCCACATAGGACTAGTGGTGGGGGGAATTTTAATTCAGACCCCCTGAGGCTTCTCGGGGGCTCTTATTTTGATGATCGCCCACGGACTAACATCCTCTGCCCTCTTTTGCTTAGCCAACACAAACTACGAACGCACGCACAGTCGAACGATACTTCTAGCCCGAGGCCTACAAATAGTACTGCCCTTAATAACGGCCTGATGATTTATTGCCAGCCTAGCCAACCTGGCCCTACCACCTCTTCCTAATCTCATAGGGGAACTAATAATCGTCACCTCCCTATTTAACTGGTCCTGATGAACCCTTGCAATAACTGGAGCAGGTATACTAATCACCGCAAGTTATTCCCTCTACATATTTCTTATAACCCAACGAGGGCCCATTCCATCCCACCTTATCGCCTTAGACCCCTCTCACTCTCGGGAACACTTACTCATGGCCCTTCACCTCCTCCCACTGGCCCTTTTAATACTAAAGCCTGAGCTAATCTGAGGCTGGGCTTACTGTAGATATAGTTTAACAAAAACATTAGATTGTGATTCTAGAAACAGAGGTTAAAACCCCCTTATCCACCGAGAGAGGCTCGCCAGCAACGAAGACTGCTAATCTCCGCGACCTTGGTTGGACCCCAAGGCTCACTCGCCCTTGCTTCTAAAGGATAACAGCTCATCCATTGGTCTTAGGAACCAAAAACTCTTGGTGCAAATCCAAGTAGCAGCTATGCACCCTACTTCCCTTATGATAACTTCAAGCTTAATTATTATTTTTGTACTACTAGCATACCCTGTCTTCACGACCCTAAGCCCTAACCCCAAAGAACAGGAGTGGGCTGTCTCCCATGTCAAGACTGCAGTTAAACTAGCTTTTTTAGTAAGCCTTCTACCCTTATCTCTTTTCCTTAACGAGGGGGCAGAAACCATTATCACGTCATGAAGCTGAATAAATACCCTGGCCTTTGACATTAATATTAGCCTTAAATTTGACCACTACTCACTCATCTTTACCCCTATTGCCCTATATGTGACATGATCCATCCTAGAGTTTGCCTCATGGTATATGCACGCCGACCCTTTCATAAACCGATTTTTTAAATACCTTTTAGTTTTTCTTATTGCTATGATTGTTTTAGTTACAGCAAATAACCTCTTTCAGCTCTTCATTGGGTGGGAAGGAGTCGGCATCATGTCCTTCCTACTCATCGGATGATGGTACGGACGGGCAGATGCTAACACTGCGGCCCTTCAGGCAGTTGTATATAACCGAGTCGGGGACATCGGGCTAGTTTTTGCCATAGCATGAATAGCCACAAGCCTTAATTCCTGAGAAATGCAACAAATTTTTACGGCCGCTAAAGACTTCGATCTCACTTTCCCCCTCCTAGGATTAATTGTGGCAGCCACAGGTAAGTCTGCCCAATTTGGGCTCCACCCCTGACTTCCGTCAGCCATGGAGGGTCCTACGCCGGTATCTGCCCTACTACATTCCAGTACGATGGTCGTTGCGGGCATTTTTTTGTTAATTCGGATAAGCCCCCTACTGGCAGAAAACTCAACCGCCCTTACAGTTTGTCTTTGCCTGGGCGCACTAACAACCTTATTTACAGCCACATGTGCCCTGACCCAAAACGATATTAAAAAAATCGTTGCATTCTCGACATCTAGCCAACTAGGCCTTATAATGGTGACACTAGGACTTAACCAGCCTCAGCTAGCCTTCCTTCACATTTGCACCCACGCCTTCTTCAAAGCAATGCTTTTTCTATGTTCGGGCTCAATTATCCACAGCCTTAACGATGAACAGGACATCCGTAAAATGGGGGGCATACACCACCTTACCCCTTTTACATCCTCCTGTTTAACCATTGGCAGCCTTGCCCTTACGGGAACCCCCTTTTTGGCAGGCTTCTTCTCAAAAGACGCAATCATTGAGGCACTAAACACATCCCACCTAAACGCCTGGGCCCTTGTCTTAACTCTTATCGCCACTTCTTTCACAGCCATCTACAGCCTCCGGGTTGTGTATTTTGTTTCTATGGGGCACCCTCGCTTCAACCCCCTCTCCCCCATTAATGAAAACAACCCAGCAGTTATTAACCCAATCAAACGACTAGCCTGAGGAAGCATCTTAGCTGGCCTTCTAATTACTTCAAACCTTACTCCTCTAAAAACACCCATCATAACTATACCTCCCCTACTTAAACTCGCCGCACTAATCGTAACAATTGGGGGACTTCTTCTCGCCTTAGAACTAGCGTCCCTTACAAGCAAACAGCTTAAACCCACCCCCCATCTTACCCCTCACCATTTTTCCAATATGTTAGGATTTTTTCCTCCAATCATTCACCGGTTCACCCCTAAACTTAATCTAGTACTGGGCCAATCAATTGCAAGCCAAATGGTTGACCAAACATGACTAGAGAAATCTGGGCCCAAGGCCGTAGCATCCCTCAACCTTCCCCTTATTACAACCACAAGCAACACGCAACGCGGTATAATCAAAACTTACCTGGCCCTATTTCTACTTACCCTGGCTCTGGCCGCCCTTCTATTTATTAACTAAACAGCCCGTAATGTCCCCCGACTTAGCCCTCGTGTTAATTCTAGCACAACAAAAAGCGTTAACAGCAAAACCCAGGCGCTAATTACCAACATCCCTCCCCCAGCCGAATACATCAAAGCTACCCCTCCAATGTCCCCCCGAAATACAGAAAGCTCGTCGAGCTCGTCCCCGGGGACCCAAGAGAACTCATGCCACCCTGCCCAAAATTTAGTGGAAATTAACGCAACCCCCACTGCATAAACAACCATGTAAGCGGCAACCGGCCGACTACCCCAGCTTTCAGGATAGGGCTCAGCAGCAAGAGCTGCTGAGTACGCAAACACAACCAGTATCCCCCCAAGGTAAATTAGAAATAAGACTAATGAAAGAAAAGGCCCCCCATAATTGATTAAAACCCCGCACCCCATCCCCGCCACTACCACTAAACCTAGGGCGGCAAAATAAGGGGAAGGATTGGAAGCTACTGCCACCAACCCCACTACTAACCCTAATAAAAACAAAGACATAATATAGGTCATAATTTCTGCCAGGACTCTAACCAGGACTAATGGCTTGAAAAACCACCGTTGTTATTCAACTACAAAAACCTTTAATGGCAAGCCTCCGAAAAACCCACCCCCTACTAAAAATTGCAAACAATGCACTAGTTGATCTACCTGCCCCATCCAATATTTCAGTGTGATGGAACTTTGGCTCTTTACTAGGCCTCTGCTTAATTACCCAGATCCTTACGGGCCTATTTCTCGCTATGCACTACACCGCAGATATCGCCACCGCCTTCTCATCCGTAGCTCACATCTGTCGGGACGTAAACTACGGCTGACTTATTCGTAATCTTCACGCCAATGGCGCATCCTTCTTCTTCATCTGTATTTATATACATATCGGGCGAGGCCTGTATTATGGCTCCTACCTTTATAAGGAGACCTGAAATATCGGGGTCGTTCTCCTTCTATTGGTTATAATAACGGCTTTTGTGGGGTACGTACTCCCCTGAGGACAAATATCCTTCTGAGGTGCAACAGTCATTACAAACCTCCTATCTGCTGTCCCCTACGTTGGTAACACCCTTGTTCAATGAATTTGGGGGGGTTTTTCAGTAGACAACGCCACCCTAACACGGTTCTTCGCCTTCCATTTCCTCTTCCCCTTTGTTATTGCAGGCGCTACCCTAGTTCACCTCCTCTTCCTTCATCAAACAGGCTCAAATAATCCCCTTGGATTAAACTCCGACGCTGACAAAATCTCATTTCACCCCTACTTCTCCTACAAAGACCTCCTGGGGTTTGCTGTTCTCCTTATTGCCTTAACATCCCTCGCCCTGTTCGCCCCCAATCTACTTGGAGACCCTGATAACTTCACCCCAGCGAACCCGCTAGTCACACCCCCACACATCAAGCCAGAATGATATTTCCTGTTTGCATATGCAATCCTACGCTCCATTCCTAATAAGCTGGGAGGTGTCTTAGCCCTACTAGCCTCCATCTTAGTACTGATAGTGGTCCCCGTTCTTCACACATCTAAGCAACGGGGCATCACATTTCGACCCCTCTCCCAATTCCTTTTCTGGACTCTCATTGCAGACGTTGCCATTCTTACCTGAATCGGAGGAATGCCCGTGGAACACCCCTTTATCATTATTGGTCAAGTCGCATCTTTTTTATACTTCTTTTTATTCCTCGTCCTCGCCCCGCTAGCCGGATGAGCCGAGAATAAAGCCCTCGGATGAGCCTGCAGTGGTAGCTCAGCACCAGAGCGCCGGTCTTGTAAACCGGACGCCGGAGGTTAAAATCCTCCCCACCGCTCAAAGAAAGGAGATTTTAACTCCCACCCCTAACTCCCAAAGCTAGGATTCTAAACTAAACTATTCTTTGCAAGTATTTGCAAGTATTTGCAAGTATTTGCAAGTATTTGCAAGTATTTGCAAGTATTTGCAAGTATTTGCAAGTATTTGCAAGCACTTAAATGTGCAAAATACACGTATGTATTTACACCATACATTTATATTAACCATTTAAGGGGCATTCAAGGACATATATGTATTATCAACATATCTAGGTTTATAACATTCATATATCACCATATAACTAAGGGTTACATAAAGCATATAGAGATTTATTATACATATAATTAAATCTTGGACAGGCGAGATTTAAGACCGAACACAATTACTCATAAGTTAAGTTATACCTTTACCCAACATCTCGTCATACCTCAAAATCTTAATGTAGTAAGAGCCTACCATCAGTTGATTTCTTAATGATAACGGTTATTGAAGGTGAGGGACAACTATTGTGGGGGTTTCACACAGTGAATTATTCCTGGCATTTGGTTCCTACTTCAGGGCCATATATTGATATTATTCCTCACACTTTCATCGACGCTTACATAAGTTAATGGTGGAATACATACTCCTCGTTACCCACCAAGCCGGGCATTCTTTCTACAGCGCATGGGGTTCCTTTTTTCTCTTTCCTTTCACCTGGCATTTCAGAGTGCACACGGGAATAACAGACAAGGTTGAACATTTTCCTTGCTCCCCGTATATAGTATGAATGGTGAAAAGATTTTATCTAAAGAATCACATATAAGGATATCATGTGCATAAGTAGTGATAATTTCTCCTTATTTCCCTGTGAGACCCCCCTCTGGGATTTATTACGGGGTTTTTTGCGTAAAACCCCCCTACCCCCCTAAACTCCTAAGATAGCTATCATTCCTGAAAACCCCCCGGAAACAGGAAAACCTCTAGAAGTATTTAGTGGGGACCCAATTTGCATCTATTTACATTATTAAAATAATGTGCAT